CCCCCCGAATCAGACAAAGAGGGGTAAGGTCCTATTGAGTTCTTACTCTTCGGGTAAGGCTTTGTTTGATCTATTCCATAACATAAAAAAAGTTGGAAATTCGTCCAGTCAACATAATCATAATATTAGCTTCATAGAAATGATAAAAGGATGCTTTGTTTCTGATGATGTTTTTTAAAAATGGAATCCCTTGATTGATTCATAGTATCTGTTCCGCCATAGTATGAGGGCCCCTTCCGAAACAAGAAGAAAGAAGGAATCAATTGATTTTTTGGATGACACAGGATTTCTACAGATGAGACATCCTGCAAACCATTTCTATACTAATTGAATTGAACCTTACTCTACTCTATTCTATAAAAATCAAATTTCATCAAGTAAAAAAAGACTCTTAATGTTCCGGCTGAAAGGGGAAAATCTTGGATTTTTGCACATATCCAAATCCTTATTTATTATCTCATCTTAAAATTTTCTTTTTTTTTTTACTTGAAATTTGATAAGTTCGTTGAAGAAGTTCTATTTGTTTACTAAGCCATCCCCCCTTTTTGTTTGTCCGCCACTTCTTATGAATCTAAAGAAAGAGGTTCTGATAGACCTGGAAAAGAAAACAGTAATCTTTGACGAACAAGATCAAGAATCATTATTATTTCGACACAAGAAAAGGGCGGAAAATTCCTTTTCTTGTGTCGAAAATTAGGAAGACAAGTAATCCCTCCCAGAATCATTCTTTCATTTATCCCTTGCCGCGTATTCTCTTCCTACTTAATGTTATGCCGCCTATTGTCTATTAGAATTCGATTCTATTAGATAGAAAAAACTATTGATGCATTCCATGGCATTTACAATCTGGCAATAAGAAGCGTCACACCGCTCCAATTTGGATTGAAAAAAAAAAAAAAGGGGGGGGGTCAAGTAGTCTTCTTCGCAATATACATACTATTACTAGGAATGGGATACAAGCAATTCCCGGCATCTCGCAGAAAAGCAGTATAAACAAAGCAAGACAAGGGGCTTTCCATATTTTTTTGGATCATACATAATTGCATTGATCAACAAGAATTCGGCCCTTTTTACCAACTTGATGAATCCGTGGATCTAGAAATTCATTTCGGACAATTGAACCTTCTCAAACTGTTTCTTTTTGAGAACCAAAAAGATTTGTGCTAGGATAACAGATGCCAAGAAGAACAACAAACCTTGGACACGTAATGGATCTTGAAGTACTATTTCTGCATCTCCCTGACCAAATCCACCCACATTGGGATTACTCGTTAATGGCTGATCAAGCTTGATGGATTCACCCTCTGAAACAAGAAGTTCTGGTCCTGGAGGTATAATATCAACCACTTGGTGTCCATCCGATGCATCGGCTATGCTTATTTCATATCCCCCTTTTTCTTTACGTACTATTCTGCTTACTATACCTGCTGCTGTAGCATTATAGACTGTATTGTTACTCTTGCTCCCGTCGGGATAAATCTGACCCCTTCCCCTGTTCCCGCCTACGTATATGGGATATTTTAAGAAGTGAACGTCTTTCTTAGTAGAAGGGTCCGGAGAAAGAATGGGAAAGACGATTTCACTATATTTCTGACCAGGAACAGGACCCACTACAAGAATATTTCTTTTAGTGGGGCGATAGCTCTGAAAAGACAGATTGCCCATCTTTTCTTTCAGCTCGGGAGAAATACGATCGGGGGGAGCTAATTCGAATCCCTCGGGTAAAATAAGGACAGCCCCCACATTCAAAGCCCCCTTTTTACCATTAGCAAGAACTTGTTTCAGTTGCATATCATAAGGGATTCTAACAACTGCTTCAAATACAGTATCAGGAAGCACAGCTTGTGGAACCTCAATATCCACGGGCTTATTAGCTAAATGGCAATTGGCACATACAATACGCCCGGTTGCTTCTCGTGGATTTTCATAACCCTGCTGCGCAAAAATAGGATATGCATTTGAAATAGATGTCCGAGTTATTACATATATCATGATCAATACGGAAATGAATCGAGTCATCTCTTTCTTTACCCAGGAAAAGGTATTTCTATTTTGCATGGTCCAATAATTGATCCCGGAAATTTCTACAATAAATTAGGTAGGTAGCTAGCATAGTTCCCTATCCATGATTCTGCCGTTGTACTGGAATAATTGTACTGAAGTATAGTAGGAATCCCCTGGGCGGGTAGAAGTATAAAGAGTGAGTAAGCTTCAAAACGGTTTGTTTATGTACGAAGTAGCATCATGATTTGATTGATATCAGCAGATCAAATGAGTTCTTCATTCATTCATTGAATGATAAATCACTACAAGTGAAGGAGATACACGATTTAAATAATGGAAGATCCAATATTTCAAAATTGTATCTAGAATGACTGGAAAAGTGGAAACAAGACCAGATATAATTTGATCGTTATGAGCAAATCCAAAATCTTTGTAGACCGAACCAATCATTAGTTCCCACCCCCGGGGTGAGTGGAATCCGATACATAAATCAGTTAATAAAAGAATAGAAAAAGCCTTTATTGTGTCGCTTAAGTTATAGAGGAATTCCTGAACCCAAGAATTCAGAATGACAAGTTCTTCATTACCCAGAATAGAATAACCACTTAGAATAGCAAAACAGATTATATTTGTCGAGAAATCCAAAATGATATGGATATGATCTTCGTTGTGCATTTTGACCAATTGCATCGTCTCTTTGTGGATTCCTATACGAAGCTTTTGTATCTGTGTCTCCGGGTACTCTTTTATCATTTCATCCAACAGGAATAGTTGTTCTAATTCTATGAATCTTTCTAGAACGTTCTTTTCTTGAATATCATTCAAAAAAGTTTCGGATTGTCCGGTATTCCACCAATTAGTAACCCAAGGTTCCAGACTTTTATTAAATGAGAGAGAGATCCACCAGGGCAAAAAGACTATAGATGCAAGATACGGGAGGGGAGTCAATGCTTTCTTTTTTGACACTTTTCATCTGTGAATTGTTAATGAACCCGCTTCATTCGCCGACTCTATCTGATCCGATATTTCTATGAAGCATGAGTTCTATAACAAGGTATGGAACCTATGGATCTATTCCTTTTTTTTTTTGAATTGTTTAGTCCTTGGATCTAGAAAGAATATAGAAATAGAAATAGAATAAGGGCCCGTTTCGAATGAAGAAATAATCAAATACTTTTCCAAGATATCTCAGTTGGTCAAATTCGAACCAATTCTATCTTCATTTGTTCTTTCGATGAATGCCCAAAAGAACCGCTTGAAATAATGAATATTATTTTGATTTCGAGACGAAAGAACTCCCCTCAATTATTTTTTCGAAATTTTCACTGGCTACCCACGACCCAGGAATAATTGAGGGGATATTTCTGAAAAATATTAATGATGAAATCCGAAATAGGTGACAAAACGAGAGAGAAATTGGATAGTTATGAGAGATCTAAACGTTTGGTTATCCAGGAGCTAAAGAAAGGATCAAAAAAGAAACATCGATTGACAAAAGAAAGATAATTAACGAGATATGATACATCTGTATCTAATGTATTAATCCAAAGTATTGGCCCTAAAAAGAGAAATTATGTATTCCGAAATGCTCTGATATGTGTGATGAATACATACTTATTAGACTTGTTACTAGTAGAATTGAGTTCTATATGCAGAAAAAGGAGTTTTGGTCGATCAAAATTGCTTCTTATTATGGTTGTTCCGTATACGTCCGCCTGCTTTATTCTATGGGCCACAGAAGGATTACCAACGGAACAGGGGAAATAGAATCTAACATGTTTTGCTCGAATGAACGTTCCGAAGAAGCTTCAGTTATATTTAAAAGGGGGTTCCTGGGCCCCTTCCCTCATGCTGAGAAAGCATTCATTCCCTTCATTTCAAAATACTTCAATTGGCACGCGCAAGAAATAGGCCAATTCAGCAGCTTTTTGTTCAATTTCTCGTGGAGTAAAATTTTCGTCAGTACGGGTCAAGGGAATGGCGCCCTGGCCTCTGATTTCCATATAAAGGACACGTCGAGGATAAAGACCCCCTTTAACTTCCATTCTGATCGATTGAATCTCTCTCATAAGGAATCGAAGGAAGATGCGACGATTTATTCCAGGAAATCCCCAACGAAAAATACACACTATTCCTTCTTTTCTATCGAATCGATCATAACCGCTACCTACATTCCACGAAATTGTGCACCACAAATAGGAACTAATGAACAGACCTGCGATCCCATAGAAAGACATCACGATTCCTTGGGGAAAAAAAATGATTTGCTGAGACGGGAATAAAGATATCAGATTCCTACCAAGATAACTGGAAGTTCCAACCAATAAGAATCCTAGTGAACCTAAAAAAAGGATACAGGCCCAGCAGAAATTACTTGTTTTTCGAGACCCCGTTATAAGTTCTATCCATATACGTTCTGATCGATAGTTCATACTAGATCCAGTTGCATCCTATTGGAATTGAGAGAAGAGAATAAGCCAAATGAATTTGATTTTACTTTTTTTATTTTGCTCCCGAAGTAACTCTCATCAACTAGCACTATTATGACGCGAACTATTAGGAGTAATTCATCAAATTGGTTAGATATAAAATAATAACATCCCCTTCGTATAATACCACCACTATGTATATCTACATAATAGAGATACGTTAACTTTCTATTTCAGATATCCGCTCTGATCCATTTTAAAACAGCTATCCCCCCATATACATGCATTTATCCATATATAATGTATCCGCATGTATAATCACTTTTTGATTTGTGCCCGGAGGGAGCCACATGTCGTATCATATTCCACTAAATGGATATCCCTATTATGATCCAAGTCCAAGTGTTGAAATAAATTGATGAAATTTTGTCCTATCAGGTCTAAACAATCTTGTTTTTTTGAACATGAAGAGATAAAGAAGCCATTGCAATTGCTGGAAACACTAAGCCCACTAAAGGCACAAAAATAGAGGGTAAATTGAAATCTGTCATAGAATGGGTGCCTCGATTTAATATTTGTACCTGTTATAAAGATATTTTATCTTATGATAAGTATATCTATTATAAGTATTATTAAGTATTATTAAGTATATAATAAGTGCAAGGAATGTAGAGCTAAATAAGTGTATCTATTCACCTTTCTACAAGAAATAGATGGATGATAATCCGCTTTATTATTCTTGTTCTACCGCCCTTATCTTCTAATAAAGAGTTTCTTACGAGTTTCCTAAGGATTTGTTAGAATCCGATCCAACAGGAATTCATAGTCAAAAGTGTAGGTCCTCGGGAGATATAAAAATATGCAACACTTCCCTTATAGATTTGAATTATTCTATATATATTAATACGATATATATTAATATGAAAGAAGGGAACATGAAATTCTTTTGATTTTTTTTCCCAATTCCATTCCGCGGAAGGAAGAATTCACTCTTTTCCTCCTGATAGGGGGTTCCTGATTACTAATCATGAATAGGGGTAGGATAAAAAATCTGCATCAAAAAAAGTAATTATCCGAAACTTCCTATAGAACTTATGTTACCAAAGAAAACTCCACTCTTCTTATTTTGACTTTGATTCCGATGAACTAAAGTTCGCTACAAATAACTGAGCCTAGCGCTCTACTTGAATTTTGATTCAAGGGAAAGAAACCGTGTAGCTGAAATAATTCACTCAGAACACCTTTTAAAGGATTACGTGGTACGATTGGATCAAATAAGCCCTTATGGAATAAATACTCAGCTGCTTGTGAACCGTCAGGTACTGTCTTATTCAATGTTTGTTCAATTACTCTTTTCCCCGCAAATGCAATGTAGGCATTGGGTTCAGCAATAATAATATCTCCCAACATACCAAAACTGGCCGTTACTCCGCCGGTTGTAGGAGATGTAAGGATTGATACATAGAATAACTTTTTATTGAATTGATAATCATATAAAGCGGAAGATATTTTAGCCATTTGCATCAAACTCAAACTTCCTTCTTGCATGCGTGCTCCTCCAGAAGCACACACCATAATAACAGGTAGAGATCTATTAGCAGCATATTCGATCAACCGGGTGATTTTCTCGCCTACTACGGATCCCATACTACCCCCCATGAACTGAAAATCCATAACCCCAATGGCTATGGGAATCCCATTTAGTTGACCTATGCCTGTTTGAACAGCCTCAGTTAAACCTGTCTTTCTTTGATACGAATTGATACGATCTCTATAAGGTTCCTCTTCCGAGTGAAATTCAATGGGGTCAATAGAGACCATGTCTTCGTCCATAGGATCCCAAGTGCCCGAATCAACCGAAAGTTCGATTCTATCTGAACTACCCATTTTCAAATGATATCCACATTGTTCACAAATATTCATTTTTGACCTAAAAAATTTCTTATAATTTAATCCATAACAATTTTCGCATTGAACCCATAAATGTCTGTATTTTTTATTTCCATCGAAATCATTAGATCTTCCTCTTATATTGAAATCACTGCCATTACCGCCAGTTCTTATACTAGAACTCCCCCTGTCACTATCACTTACACTTTCACCACTACAAATGTAACTATAAATATAACTGTAAATGGGATTGTCGCTACCACTCGAAATGTACTTATCAATACTGATTTCAGAACGAAGATAACTATCAATGCAACTATTAATGTGATTATTCCAACTATACGTAGTATCATACATATAATGATCATAGTAGCGATTTTCACTCTTAGACCCGCTATTCAGATAACTAGAAAAAGCAGTTTCTAGTTCACTCAGAAAAGAACTATCATTGTCAATCTCAAAAACCCGATTTTCAATATCAAAATATACGGAATAACTGTTACCATTACTATCCCTAACTAAAAAAGTGTCATCAGAGATGAAACTCCAAATGTCCCTGACACCGAAAAAATGATCAACATTACTGCAACTATTACTTTCGCGCCAACCATGATTATGATTGTTTTTATTCGTATCATTTAGAATAGGATCTTCACTTCCACTGGTATTTCCAACAGGACGACCAAGACTGTCCATTGATTTACCTAGCCCACACCTGTGTTCTAACTCCTCGTTAGACAACATTGAATTGAACCACCATTTTCCCATAGATCCTTCCTGCCCCCTATTTGAAAATACAATAAATGAATAGTCATTCGACGAAAAATCATTTTACTATTTCATTTCCTATCGGAATACGCATATAGATCCAATCACTAGGATTATTAACTAATAACGAGTAACTATTGAACGAAAGAAATGATTTTGTGGGAGTCGGGAGTATCAATTCACTATATATGATGGAACCTTTTCTTCAATTATTCTAAATAGAAGATAGGTTTCTCCCATGTTGTGTACAAACTCTCATCGAAAAGATAAATATTTGTTCCCTCCTAGGAAGGATTCATTTTCGTATAATCTCGTATAATAATAAGTTTCTAATGCAACACGGAATGAAAAGGACAATATACAGGATGAGTAGAAGAAGTTGTGACCCTTGGCTCGATCTATGGTCCGA